AGTTTGTCTTGGACGAGATCTAGAACTACCCTCAACGGTTTGTGTAGCCATAAATCCGATTGTATTCATTGAGATCTGTTGACTTTGTATACCATTCCGTTGTAAATAAAGGATCTTATAAGAGATCCATTGTGGTCTTGAAATTATATAAGAATAATGGAAACTGCAACCCTAGTTGCCATCTTTATATCTGGTTTACTTATAAGTTTTACTGGGTACGCTTTGTATACCGCTTTTGGGCAACCCTCTCAACAACTAAGAGATCCATTCGAGGAACACGGGGATTAGTTGAAGTAATGAGCCAACCAACATTGGTAGGCTCATTACTTCAATTCAATGGAGATAATGAAAAATCATTTAATCTTTTTAGTTGGAACTTTCGGTGGTTCTCTAAAAAAAATAGCGAAAAAGATTATCCCTAGAGTCGAGACTAATAGAAATGTATAAACCAATGCTTCCATAGATTCGTCGTGGTTTACAATTATAGCTTCCATACCTGTTTATATGGGATTATCTACCCAATAAAAAAAAGGCACTGATTCAAATAAAAATTTATCGGGTATCAGAGTTAAAATTAAAAAAAAGAAAAAAAGGCGAAAAATACGAAAGCAATGTTGTATCAGTATCAGACTGTTTGTCTTTTTGTAGTTGGATCTCCAAGTTTTTGGAATGCTCCAAATTCTACTTGAGCATCCAAATCTGGGTCAATACCAGCAAAAACATCTCTGAACAAGGTTCTAGACCCATGCCAGATGTGTCCGAAGAAGAAGAGTAGGGCAAAGGAAGCATGTCCAAAAGTAAACCAACCCCTTGGACTACTACGAAAAACACCATCAGATTTCAAAGTAGCACGATCTAATTCAAAAATTTCACCCAATTGAGCACGTCTAGCATATTTTTTCACAGTAGCAGGATCACTATAACTGACCCCATTGAGTTCGCCCCCATAAAACTCAACAGTTACACCTACTTGTTCCACGCTATACTTTGATTCTGCTCTTCTAAAAGGAACGTCAGCTCGAACAATTCCGTCGCCATCTATCAAAACAACAGGAAATGTTTCAAAAAAGGTAGGCATACGACGTACAAAGAGTTCGCGCCCTTCTTTATCTCGAAATATAGGGTGTCCTAACCATCCAACAGCTATTCCATCTCCGTTATCCATTGAGCCTGCTCTGAATAATCCTCCTTTTGCCGGATTATTGCCAATATAATCATAAAATGCTAATTTCTCAGGAATTTTAGCCCAAGCTTCTGATAAACTTTGATTTTCGCCTAGTCCAGCACTAACTCTTCGATATATTTCTTGCTGAAAGTATCCCTGATCCCATTGATAACGAGTGGGACCAAATAATTCGATCGGGGTAGTTGCGGAACCATACCACATAGTTCCGGCAACAACAAAAGCTGCAAAAAAGACAGCAGCGATACTGCTGGAAAGGACAGTTTCAATATTCCCCATACGTAATCCTTTGTATAGACGTTGGGGCGGGCGGACACTAAGATGGAATAGGCCTGCTAATATACCCAATGTCCCTGCTGCAATATGATGAGAGGCGATTCCTCCCGGAACAAAAGGATCAAAACCTTCTACGCCCCATGCTGGATTTACAGATTGTACTTTTCCGGTTAGTCCATACGGATCGGACACCCATATTCCAGGACCATACAAGCCTGTTACATGAAACGCGCCAAAACCAAAACAAGCTACCCCGGAAAGAAATAGATGAATTCCAAAAATCTTAGGCAAATCCAAAGAAGGTTTTCCTGTACGTTCATCAGAAAATATTTCTAAGTCCCAATAAACCCAATGCCAAATAGCTGCCAAAAAGCACAAACCAGAAAACACAATATGTGCTCCGGCTACACCTTCGTAACTCCAAATACCAGGATCTGTTATAGTCCCTCCTGTAATACTCCAACCGCCCCATGAATTGGTTATTCCTAAACGAGTCATGAAAGGTATAACAAACATACCCTGTCTCCACATTGGATCAAGAACGGGGTCAGAGGGATCAAAAACTGCTAACTCATATAGAGCCATCGAACCGGCCCAACCAGCAACTAAAGCTGTATGCATTATATGGACAGAAATCAACCGACCAGGATCATTCAATACAACAGTATGAACACGATACCAAGGCAAACCCATGGAAATACCCCTTTATCAAAGAAAAATAGACACTATGTAACTTTATTGCATTGGAAAAGATTCTGGCTATGGAATGAACCCCCTTGTTCCGAAATAACCCATGGAACAATTATTAATCTGAATTCTATTCTGTTGGTAATAATGGAAAATTTATATTTGTAGGAAGAAAGAGAAGCAGATCTATTCTATACCCGATAAGTACCAATACGCAATGGGGAGGTTGATACTCTTTTATATGAGTGCAGGCCTTCATACTTGTTCATCATTGTAAGGCTATATTCATAAAAATTTTCTTTTATTCATTTTGTCTCCTTTTATGAACTTTTCTAATCTATTCAAAAAATATCATAAAGGTTGATATTATGAAGACAATAACCCCATTCTTTATTACGTTTCCACATCAAAGTGAAATAGAGTACTTAATTCTTTTTTATTTTCGTTAATGCCTATTGGTGTTCCAAAAGTACCCTTCCGAAGTCCTGGAGAGGAAGATGCATCTTGGGTTGACGTATAGTGCGACTTGTCAGATCGATTGGGTCATATGGGATTTCCCCGTTCTCTCTACCGATCGAGATATCCTTCCCTTCGCCCAAAAAATATATATTGAATCATGAAAAATTTGGAGCGTGAAGTGCAATCAGATTAATTTTTGAGTTTTAGGGGAATTCATATTCTAAAATTAGAATAATTTATGGTTGGCTTGGTTGGACCAATAAATTGAAGTATCCAGGCTCCGTTTTTAAAAATCCCAATTGATAATAAATATATCAATGATTCTTGCTTATATGCTAAATTCTTTCTTATTACTATTTAAATTATAAAGAGAATAGATATAAGTAAAGATATCAACCTGAATCATTCAAATAGAAAAAGATGATGAATACGTTAAATACTAAATTTGGCTGAAAGACATGCAAATGAATTCAAGAGTAAAAATGTGGTATTATAAGTATTTGTCCTATATGTACAAATCGAAATCGGTCCGATTTTTACCCGGAGTAGAGCAGAAACCTAAAATAATTAAATAGGCCCATTCAAGAACAAGAAAATGACATCGGGATTTGGATTTTATCTCGATGAAAAACTACATCAATGAGAAGTTAGTTCGATAAGTTTAGTGAATTCTTTTTTCTTATACTATTTATTATTACTAGAATTTTAAAATAGAATAAAAATCCCTTTCATTATCGTTAGAAGTTATAAATAGAAATAACTGCTATGAAAAAAGAAAGAGGGACGGAATCTACACATTGATTTTTTTCATTTTAACATTTTATTTTGAACCGTATGCATCAAAAGATGCCTGTACGGTTCTTAAGGGATACAAATTAACCCTAATCAACCGACTTTATCGAGAAAGATTACTTTTTTTAGGCCAAGAGGTTGATAGCGAGATCTCAAATCAACTTATTGGTCTTATGGTATATCTCAGTATAGAGAATGATACCGAGGATTTGTATTTGTTTATAAATTCTCCTGGCGGATGGGTAATACCTGGAGTAGCTATTTATGATACTATGCAATTTGTGCGACCCGATGTACATACAATATGCATGGGATTAGCCGCTTCAATGGGATCTTTTATTCTGGTCGGAGGAGAAATTACCAAACGTTTAGCATTCCCTCACGCTTGGCGCCAATGAGTTTTTTATTTGAGAAAAAAAAGAAGACTATGCCTTCGCTTCGCCATATCAAATATGAAATGAGTATTAAGTAATAATAGCATGGCACTTTGAATTCGATATGATAAAATTTTGTATTTTTTTTTTTCAAAAAATTAGATTATGTATCGAGAGAGTAGTATGAGATTAAAGGGTATTTCTGATTTGATTTATCAGGAGTCCGTTTCAGCGTCACAAACTTTTTGTTTTCATACCAAAAGGCTCTTCCTTTTAAATTGATGTTTGAAAGAGTCAAACAAAATTATTTTTTCTTATTTGTTTTCGGATCAAAAAGAAACTTTGGGATTGCTGAATTACAGACGAGATTAATATATAAAGCAACGGAGCCATCATAGTATTTTTTAATTCCTACAAAAAAAAGAAGGGTGGTAATTGGATAATTTACTTAATCGGGATCTGATCGATCCCACTTTGCTCTTACCTCAATGGAAGAGACAAAGTAAATCCCATTGTAGAGCCGTATGCAATACGCAAAATATTATATGCACGTACGGTTGCTCAATTATATCCTTTTTTCTTTTCTCTCGCATGCCTAATGAGGCGAAGAGAAAAGAATCGTTTTTATGTTCTATACATCAGGGTAATGATTCATCAACCTGCTAGTTCTTTTTATGAGGCACAAACAGGAGAATTTGTCCTGGAAGCGGAAGAACTATTGAAACTGCGTGAAACCCTCACAAGGGTTTATGTACAAAGAACGGGCAAACCCTTATGGGTTGTATCCGAAGATATGGAAAGGGATATTTTCATGTCAGCAACAGAAGCCCAAGCTCATGGAATTGTCGATCTTGTAGCGGTTGAATAACAATGAAAATGGTTAAATCCACGATTTGAGTTGAGAGTTTCTTTTCTTATACTGGGTTTCATATTTTCATATTCTATTAAATTAATTCGATATGGTTCATAATCATCTGGTTAGGATTGATCTAAACCAGTCCATTATGTAATAAATGATTCAGCATGCCAACTATTAAACAACTTATTAGAAACGCAAGACAGCCAATCAGAAATGTCACGAAATCCCCCGCCCTGCGGGGGTGTCCTCAGCGCCGAGGAACATGTACTAGGGTGTATGTGTGACTCGTTCAGATTATGAGCTGGAACAAAAAACAAATAATTTTTCAGTATCAATAATCAATACCCAGTAAATAAACTAAAATGGAAGAACTCCAATCACTATCTAAAAAAAAATCTACCATCTATTGGGTATGAAATTTATGGTTTCTCTTGGTGTAAATCCAATCAGCTCCATTTAAGATAAGAAGCAATATCCCATTGGTAGCAAATGTTATCCATTAAGCGGGATAAATCCTATTTCTTTGTCAAGCAAAAATATTATGCTCCCATTCTTGCAAAACAAAACGGACTAACAGGGTCAGCTATTCAGAGCTAACCTTCAAAATGAAATACCGTTACTGTATAGGGAGATCTCATTGTGAAAGACCTATTACTGGATAATTTATGGGTAGAGCCAAAGAGGTTGAACTGTACAAGTTACCAATAAGATTGACCAAATGAAGTAAAGAGCTCCGGTGTATAGAGAGGACCTTACCGTTTAATAAGTAACCATAGAAACGAAGGAACCCACTATTTCTTTATTCATCTGATACCTAATATCAATGAACTTTTTCGTTTTGAGCCTAGAAAAAGAAAAAATTGTGGCCAGGAAGGTTATAGTAGCAAAAGCCATTGGAATTTTTTTTTATACATTGGAAAAATAAGTTTTGTTATTCATAGACCAGGAACGGAGAAAAGAATAACTCAAAGAAAAAAAAACTTGATTAGTTATTCAGAAAAGTTTAATTTATTAAATGACTAGAGTTAAACGCGGATATATAGCTCGAAGACGTAGAAAAAAAATTCGTTTATTTGCATCAAGCTTTCGAGGAGCTCATTCAAGACTTACTCGAACTATTGCTCAACAGAAAATAAGAGCTTTGGTTTCGGCTCATAGGGATAGAAATCGGCAAAAGCGAGATTTTCGTCGTTTGTGGATCACTCGGATAAACGCAGTAATTCGCGAGAGGGGTATATACTATAAGTATAGTGTTTTTATAAATGATCTGTACAAGAGAAAGTTGCTTCTTAATCGTAAAATACTTGCACAAATAGCTATATTAAATAGGAAATGTCTTCATATGATTTCCAATGAGATTCTAAAAAAAGAAGATTGGAAAGAATCTCCCGAAATGATTTAAAAAAGTTCCCCGGAGAATGAACTCCGGGAATATAAAGTAGAAATTAGTCTAATAAAATACGAGAATTTAGTCAGAAGCCCATTGAATTCATCAATTCAATAAAAAAATATGGATTCTCCATGATTTTTTTTTTAAGACACGACAGGATTCTAGGATTTTGCGATTTCGAAAAAACCATCCATTTGGATTGGAGTTCAGATTATAATTTATAATTGGGATTCAATTTAATAAATAGTAAGCCTATTTAATTTTGGTTCTAAAACCTGTAGTTCTGGCGATCGACTCGGCTCTTTCAAATTGTTTTTCATTATTAAGAAAAGGTAACAAAGATAAAATACGAGCTTGTTTTATAGCAATAGTAATTAATCGTTGTTGTTTCAAGGTCAATCTATTCACTCGCCTAGATAATATTTTTCCTTGTTCACTAATAAATCGACTAATTAAACTCATGTTTCTATAATCAATTTGATCCCCCGATCCAATCGGGGGCAAACGCCTACGAAATGATCGCTTAGATTTAAGAAAGGGTCGCTTGGATTTATCCATGGTTTTTTAGTTTATTTTTTATTTTATATTGATTTTTCTTCTTTAAATTCTTTTAAATTCTAATAAATAGAATTTAAATTATTTTTTGTTTATTTATATTTTATATATTAACTTACATATAGGGCTTCTTTAGAAGATATTTTCTATCTATATAATATAAATAATAAAAATATTTTTATTATCTATATTAATATTATTTTTTATCTTTCGACTAAATATTCAATTTTTTTTTTATTTTTATCTAATTTAAATTATTTATAATTTATAGATAAAGATATCTAATAACCCATATTCGATTTCTATCGATATCTAGATCTATTACTATTAATTAGAGATAACATATATCTAATATAAATATATGTATAATATATATAAATTAGATATAGATATAGAAATTATATCAAGAATGTATGTTCGTTTGTCTTGTTCCTTCATAGATAAGCCTTCGTTCTAGTTTATTTATTTTTTTATTTCTCCATGAATTGTATGTTTATGACAATAGGCACAAAATTTTCTTAATTCCAATCGACTAGGCGTATTGTGTCGATTCTTCTGAGTAATATATCTGGAAATACCCCTTGATTTCTTATTAAGATTCTTTCGGACACAACTAGTACATTCCAAAATAACTCTAACTCGGACATCTTTACCCTTGGCCATGAACCTCCTTTGGATTTGTTATCGAAACAACTCTTATATTTTCGACCGGAAGCGAATAGAAAGGACAAAAAGGAATTTATAATAAAAAATACCAGAAAAAATATTTCGTTGTAAGCAATAGAGTAATAAAGAAATAGTAAATAACTCTAAATATTTATAACTAGATTTCGAATCACAGTGCACTATTTCAATTAAGTATCTTGTATGAGACGTTTGCCCCTAAACCGATCTTTTCATTCCCGTTCTCCTTCTTTTTTTTTTT